ATAGGAAAGATGGCCGAGTGGTTGAAGGCGTAGCACTGGAACTGCTATGTAGGCTTTTTGTTTACCGAGGGTTCGAATCCCTCTCTTTCCGTTTCTGTTAATTTACCATCGTTACCAACTACAATATATCAAATCAAATAAAAAGAAATATCATTATATTATTCCAACAGCTTTATTTTATATAAAATTATGATTCCTAATTACTGTGGTATGGGTACGTAAAAGAAAAATCTTGTGGAAAGAGCAAAAAAAAAAAATTATACTGCGTATCAATTTGTAATATGTGAATAACAAAATACGGATTAAGGCCCTTAGATCTATTCCCTTCGTCGAAAAAGGGACAGAATTGTCTAAACCCCTTTTCTTGTTATGTTCGTTAGGTTCAAGTCTGACGAGAATAATATTCTACGACTAACAACTCATTTATTTTTAAACCGATCCATTTACTATCTATTATTTGATTTACTAAGCCTTTATATTGGAATGAGTCAATAGTCAAATGGTTTGGCACTCCTTCCTGAGGAGATGAAGCAATATAATTTTGAATCAGAGCTTTTGATCTTTGTTTATCCTTCGTAGTAATAATATCTCGGGGTTTGCAACGATAACTTGGTATATCCACTATATGACCATTAACTAAAATATGTCTATGGTTAACTAATTGCCTGGCTCCGGGAATGGTCGAAGCCATACCCAATCGAAAAAGGATATTATCCAACCGCATCTCAAGTAGTTGTAGTAAAACCTGGCCTGTTGACCCTTTGGCTTTTCCAGCGATATGCACATATCTAAGTAATTGTCGCTCTGTCAGACCATAATGAAAACGCAATTTCTGTTTTTCTTCTAAACGAATACGATATTGCGATCTTTTCCCGGAACGCAATGGGTTTTTAAGATCACTTCCGGATCTAGGTCTTTTACTAGTTAATCCCGGTAAAGCCCCCAGACGGCGTATTTTTTTGAAACGAGGTCCTCGGTAACGAGACATAAAGTAAAGACTCCTTTTTATTTTATTGAAATTTCATTCATTTTACAGAAGAAATCAAAATTAAGACTGAACTAAACAATAAACAAAGCAAAGCGAAATCTATATAGAATGAAATGTATTGTGTTAATATCCAGATTTTTTGTTATATATATATATATATATATATAGAAAGAAGATTAAGAGAAAGAAGATTAAGGCTCTGTTTTATGATTTATTATATATATAAAATATAAATCTAATTGGATCTAATCAACTTTTTTTTTAGAATTACCACGACATAATAGATTAGTGACTCAACATTTGTAGAAATCGAGAGGAGAGATTCTCAATTATGGAAAAATCGATAGAGAAAAAAGCCGGCTATCGGACTCGAACCGATGACCATCGCATTACAAATGCGATGCTCTAACCTCTGAGCTAAGCGGGCTCACATAACAGAAATAACGCATAGGAATTCAAGAGACTACCGGATCTCCGCTATTAGCTGTAAAGTTCGTATGAACTATATATATATTTAATATAAACTATTTAATATAAACTATATATTATATATTCTAGTTCATAATTCTATCCATAACATAATATATTTAATAAAAAAATATAAAATGAATATGCAAATTAATTAATATATTAATTAATAATATATTTAATAAATAAATAGAATAATCTGACTAAATAGAATTCTATTCTAATAATGTAACAGAAATCAAATATTTGACTAATTTCAATTTTATTATTATACATAATAATTATTGATGATATACATTTACATTGCTGTTATTTTTATATTTTTTATATTTCGAATTTACATTATTTATCTTATTTTAATTTAATATATATATTAAATATATATTTTTTACATTCCATTATATAATAAACTATAAAAAATTCGAAATATAAAAAAAGAAATTTTTTATAATATAATAATAAGATATTGAAAATACCAAAAAATTGGAATTCCTTTTTTAGATTTGAGAATAGTTATAACAAATAAGGTTAATTATATTCATATTATAGCGGATCAGTCCTAAGAAAAGTATAAAATAAGGATAAAGATACAACAATAAAAATGATAATCAGACATTCCTCTGATTTCGTTCGAAAAAGGATAAAGATAGGACAAAAAAAAACAATAAGGAATAATATCGACCCTTCCAGTATTCCAAAGCACACTCTAAAAATAAAAGGGGAGGGGGACGTATATATATGTGGTATATACCTCTCTATATTGAATTGTGGATACATCAATGATAGAATCATTTCTGATTGAAACAAAGATGATTCATACAATAGAGGTGGAACGAGAGGGGATAGCCAAAAAAATAAAATAGGCATACAAAATTTTTTAATATAGGAATCATTATATAATGAACTCAATGGTTCCAAGATAAATGAAAAAGTTGGGTAAAATTACAACTGGATCCTTGTCTAAAAGTCTAAAAGGGGGATATGGCGAAATTGGTAGACGCTACGGACTTGATTGGATTGAGCCTTAGTATGGAAACCTGCTAA